AAATCTTTGTTGCTTTCTCGATGTTTTCTCACGTTTTCGAGAAAACCCTCTCTTAAAAGTATTTTTACAATATTTTCGGTAATATTAGTAGCTCTTATTCGAACTACTCTTTTTTTATCCATATCAGCATTTCGTATAGAGGTTATTACCTCAGCAATAGTGTCCCTGCCCATGATGAACTAAAATAGTTGGTGACTCAAAATTTGATATAATCAACATGCTTATTTCTTTTTTTTTTTATGAATATTTTATGAATTTTTTATGAATTTTATGAATAAAGGTATATGCGTGAGATACAATCTATTTCTCAATCCATTTCTTTCAACTATCCCACTATAAAATAGCGCGATCCCCTTTTATAATACTTCGGGAGCTAATGAAACTATTTTAGTAAAATTAAATTGTCTTAATTCCCGGGCGATCGCGCCAAAAACTCGAGTTCCTTTTGGATTTCCTTTTTGATCAATAACAACTGCAGCATTGTCATCATATCGGATTATCATACCGTTATCACGTTTGAATTCTTTACAGGTACGCACAATTACAGCTCTGACCACTTCTGATTTTTCTAGGGGCACATTTGGTACTGCTTCTTTGATCACAGCAACAATAACGTCACCAATATGAGCATATCGACGATTGCTAGCTCCTATGATTCGAATACACATCAGTTCTCGAGCCCCGCTGTTATCTGCTACATTTAAATGGGTCTGAGATTGAATCATATCATTTTGTAATTTGTTCTTTTAATGTGATAAAAAAAAAGAAATATTTTTTGTCTAAAAAGAAAAAAATAAAGAAATAAGCAATTTTTTTTCACACCCAAGACTCATTTCTGTTAGTTCTACCCTTTATCCCGAAATAATCAATTGAGTCCGTATAGGCATTTTGGATGCTGCTATTGAAATAGCCCTTCTAGCTCTATTTTCTCTTACTCCGGCCATTTCATAAAGTATTCGACCTGGTTTAACAACAGCTACCCAATATTCCGGGGATCCTTTCCCCGAACCCATACGTGTTTCTGCGGGCCTTAGTGTAACTGGTTTGTCTGGAAATATACGTACCCATAGTTTTCCCCCACGACGTGCATTTCGTGTCATTGCCCGTCGACCGGCTTCTATTTGTCTAGATGTGATCCAAGCGGGTTCGAGTGCCTGAAGAGCATATTTACCGAAACAAATACGATTCCCTCGATACGATATTCCCTTCATTCTTCCTCTATGTTGTTTACGGAATCTGGTTCTTTTAGGGTTATAGTTGATGGTTGATTATGAATTCCATCTCTACTGCAGAACTGGACGTGAGAGTTTCTTCTCATCCGGCTCCTCGCGAATAAAAGAATTAAAAAACAAAAAAGATTTCGAATCTTATAATTAATTAAATTAAATATTAAATAATTAACTAATTAAGATATATAGTAAGATTAAGATATATAGTAAGATATACATGTATTTAAATAGAATCGTGTCATTTTTTGAGACTTCATATAATCTAATCTATTAGTAATCTATAGATCTTGTTTAAATAGACAATTAAAGATTTTAGTTTCTATTTTCGAAATCATATTGTTATTTTTAATTGTTATTTTGAAATATAAATAGAACATCTTTTTTTTTTCTTTTTATCGTCCAAATTTATCAATTCAAAAAAAAGAAAGTTTTTGCGGGCGAATATTTACTCTTCTATTTCAATTTTCGGCTTGTCTCCTGACTTCTTACAATAGATGAATTGACCTCCGTTTCATTTCGCCATCCCGACCAGTGAATCATTAAGATTCCTTTTTCACTAAAATCTTTTGCATTCACAGCTTCCATCGTTCCCATCGCTTCTTACTTAATGCTTAGGTCCTATTTTTACAACGGAGCTCGTAATGAAATTTGTTCTTGAGTCAATCTTCTTAGTCTTTATTGGCTCGAAGCTCTTGATTTTTTTGTTTTGTTCTATAATTTTAAATTTTAAAATTTTTAATTAAATTATGATTATGTTATATATTATATTTAATTTAATTATATTAAATTTATATTAAATAAGAAATATATTAAATTATATTAAAAATATATATTAAATAAAAAACATTTAATTATGTTATAATTTAATTATGTTATATAAGAATCAGTATTAATGCTTTATTACACTGCCTTTTATAAGATGACTTATAGACCTTACATATTACATATTGGAATTCTATATCATTGATATTTTTTCTCTCTCTTTCTCTCATCCTTCCATTTATATCCACATCTTTCTTCTCTATTTTGCTTTACAGCTTAAAAATCAGATTTGTTTTTCAGAAACAAAAAATTTCAGTTGTTACAAAGATATGACCAATATATCATATCTTGACTGGTTCCTTAGATCGAGATAATGCGAAGTAATGAGTTGGTTATTAGTTCTATGGTTAGTTATTAGTTCATACTATGGTGTTGGGCTGGTCTTTTTTAATCCTAACTCTAAAAAACCAACGAGTCACACACTAAGCATAGCAATTTTCTTAAAATAA